ATGGATTTTGGATAAAGGGGGAAAACACTTTTGCAATATTCATTGATTTAAAAGGGACATTATTAATTAAAATTTATTAATAAATTTTAATTAATAATAAATTGAAAAATAGAGAAAAGCCGGCTATCGGAATCGAACCGATGACCATCGCATTACAAATGCGATGCTCTAACCTCTGAGCTAAGCGGGCCCAAATAATAGATATTTTCTATGCATAAGAATTCAATACACTTATAGTATATTAGTATAGTGTATAATGTCTATATATAGAACAGAATAGAATCTATAATTTCCATAAATATTGTATTGAATATTATAGAACATAACGATTCATATAGCGATATAGAATTTCTATTTATTTATCAAATTATAAATTGTAATAGTAATACAATTCGAATATTCGATAGTAAATCTTAAATATTTTGAGATAATAAAATTTTATTTTTATTTTGTTTTGTATTTTTAATTCACATGACATTTGAAATGCGTTTTGTTACACTTCTCTATTTTCATCCTATATATTTATAATATATATTTATAATTAGTTATATTATAACTATAACTTAATTAGACATTCCTCGGCTTTCATTCGTAAAGGGGGAAGTTAAGAAAAAAAAAGAATCGACCGTTCAAGTATCCAAATTGCATGGGAAAAATGGCAGGAGGAGAAACATATATATGGGGTATATATCAATCCATATTGAATTGTCGATACAGAAATGATAAAATCCAATTTGATTGGATCAAATACGGATTTTCTTATAGGATAGGTAAGAAAGAAAATACTTTTTCGAGATAGCAATATAATAATCAGATCCTAATCTCAAAACAAACAAAACAAAAGGAAGGGGATATGGCGAAATCGGTAGACGCTACGGACTTAATTAGATTGAGCCTTGGTATGGAAACCTACTAAGTGAAGACTTTCAAATTCAGAGAAACCCTGGAATTAATAAAAATGGGCAATCCTGAGCCAAATCCTGTTTTCTCAAAACAAGGGTTCATAGAGCGAAAAAGAGGATAGGTGCAGAGACTCAATGGAAGCTGTTCTAACAAATGGAGTTGACCGCGTTGGTAGAAGAATTGAAACTTCAGAAAGGATGAAGGATAAACGTATCTATTGAATACTATTGATCATTAGTAATGGCCCGAATCTGTATTTGGGTTTTTGTATATGAAAAATATAAGAATTGGTGTGAATTGATTTCACATTGATAAAAGAATCGAATATTCATTAATCAAATCATTCACTCCACAGTCCGATAGATCTCTTAAAGAACTTATTATTCGGACGAGAATAAAGATAGAGTCCCGTTCTACATGTCAATACCGGCAACAATGAAACTTATAGTAAGAGGAAAATCCGTCGACTTTAAAAATCGTGAGGGTTCAAGTCCCTCTATCCCCAAAAAAATCCTATAATTGACTCCCAAAATATTTATCCTATCCGCTTTGTTCGTTAACGGTTCAAAATTCCTTTATCTTTCTAATTCTTTTACAAATGTCTTTGGTCGTAAATAACTTTCTCTTCTCACATGTGATATAGAATATACATTCAAAGAATCCTTATTGGAATAATTCACAATCAATAGCATTACGCATACTGATACTTATAAAGTCGTCTTTTTAAAGATCCAAGAGATTAGAGGACTTGGAGAAAACTTTGTAATTTTCCCTTGTTCCTTTAATTGACATAGACCCCAGTCCTCTAATAAAATGAGGATGGGATGCTACATTGGGAATGGTCGGGATAGCTCAGCTGGTAGAGCAGAGGACTGAAAATCCTCGTGTCACCAGTTCAAATCTGGTTCCTGGCACATGGTTAATTTGTATTGTATGAGGTCCTTTTTTTTAGAAAAAGAATTGATATGAAGCGAGATACATATTGATTTCGAATCTGGATCATAATAGATACTTTTTTTATCTATCTTGAGCAGATATACCCCATCTATAAAATAGATGGGTAGAGTTTCTTAAATTAAATATTATTAAATATTAAAGAAATATAATAAAATAAATATAAATAAAGTATCTTAAAATAAAATCTATATCAAAAAGAATGTCAATACTTCATTTCATACCTATTTGAAAGATTCAATTAGTTGGTTCAAAGACCAAAAAAAAAGTCGAAGTTGAATTAGACAAGATTCGGTTCAGATACAATACAAATCAATCGAATTCGATACCCTTTCATTGCTTTGTATTTTATTTCCTATTCGATTTCCTAATTCGTCCCGACGTGACTTTCTAGAACCGGTCTAAGCAATAGGCGCAAATTCATACGAAATAAATATCTTACAAATAAATGTAAGAATCCCAATGAATCGCTAATTCTGTCTTTTTTTTGTTAACCTATCCATAATTCTCTCCTAATATACAAATTAGACTTCCATTATTCTGGTTAATGTTAATCTAGAACAGAAAGTACAATCCTTGAATCTCTGAAATTGTATAAGTGGAAATTCCTTTCTTATCATTCAATGAGCATCTTGTATTTCAT